AAATCATGTACCTTTCGTCCCTAGTTATTGTTATAAACAAAAAAAAGGGGGTACAGCTGGTTGAATCCAACCTATTCTTGAAATAAACAACCCGCACACACTCCCTTTCCAAAAAAGATCAATACACCAATTACTACGCTGAGATTTATTAGATTTGTTGCTAAAATATCGGTATTAAACCCGAAACTCCCGGCGGATGGCCAGTGACCCAAGAAAACGAAAGAATCGGTTACATTTTTCATATGAGCTCCTCTTATAGATAAACTAAAAAAATCGTTGTATTACTTCACCTCTTTGCTACTTCATAAATAGAAAATCGGTTCAAAAATCGATTCAATTTCGAAATGAATTGTCTTTTTTCAATTGAGATTCCCAATAAGCAATAAGAATAATACTTAATATTAAAAGAATAATACTTATTGGATGGAATAAAATTTAGGTACTAGGTTTCAGGTGAATTGCGAAATACCTATTTTGTTGCAACACTTCTCCTTTGGACTAAAAAGGGGAAGGAAGAAAGCGAGTGGGTAACACTAATTCCTCATCCTCAAATCAGTCCTTCCCGTAGGTTAGTTTCTCAACGAATAAGTAATTGTGTAGGAACGATATTTTGATATAATGTGAAAAAGCAACCTGCAAGTCCAATACCCGAAAAGAAATATGGAAAATACTTATTTCTTTTTCTTTTCTCTTCTCGGATTAAACAAAAGGATTCGCAAATAAAAGCGCCAATGCTACAACCAATCCATAAATTGTTAAAGCTTCCATAAAAGCCAAACTAAGCAATAAAGTACCTCGTATTTTTCCCTCTGCCTCGGGTTGTCTCGCAATACCCTCTACAGCTTGGCCCGCAGCAGTACCTTGACCAATTCCAGGCCCAATAGAAGCAAGTCCTACAGCCAATCCAGCAGCAATAACGGAAGCGGCAGAAATCAATGGATTCATGATAAGTTCCTCACACACAAAAAAAAAAAAAAAAGAAATGGTTAATGATACAATCAACCAATGAATTATGACTTAATTATTCCATTTCGAATATTCATCTAGTCAAAATAAGTAAAAACTCCAAATTGAAATAGAAATAAGAATATTATTGAATCATTAGATCATTAAAAAGACTTCATCTTTTTTAGTTCCTATCCTTTTCTAATCATTCTTCGATCTTTTTCTTTATTTTCTCTGTTTATTCATTCAATTCCCAGTCATAAACGAAACAGAAGGGCTTCGACTGACATACCATACCTATCTTAATTTAGGCAAGTAGAGCAAATTAAATATAAATATTAGTTCATATATAACTTGTCAATATCTAATATCAAATATACATATCTTTCTTCCATAACGTAAACTGCCCATTCTAGCTTAAATTCAATCAGATTTTCGAATCATTCTTTGATTTGAAACATCTAATCTACAAGAGTTAACTTATAACCATTGGATTTCACATAGCTGCCTGCCGTGACCCCTCTATACTAATCAATTCCCCTTTTTTAGTTGAAACTTTTCGAAGATCGTTTTTCTATTACCGTAGACTCTATTTGTCTATTTACAAAATAGAAAGAAATTATCCTGATAAAATTAGAGTATCTTGAGCCACACATATATTGCCTTAATCTAAGCTAAAAAAAGGACTCTTCCTAAGACTAATCAATGATGGCCCTCCATGGATTCGCCTATATAAGCTGCGGCTAAAGTTGCAAAAATAAGAGCCTGAATACCACTTGTAAATAATCCAAGAAACATAACAGGTATAGGAACCACTAAAGGTACTAAAGAAACAAGAACAACAACTACTAATTCATCCGCTAATATATTTCCGAAAAGTCGAAAACTAAGTGATAGGGGTTTTGTGAAATCTTCTAAGATGTTAATGGGTAAAAGAATTGGAGTTGGTTGAATGTATTTACCAAAATAACCTAATCCTTTTTTTGTAAGACCCGCATAGAAATAGGCTACTGACGTTAGTAAAGCTAAAGCAACAGTAGTATTTATATCATTCGTGGGTGCGGCTAATTCCCCGTGAGGTAACTGTATGATTTTCCAAGGTAAAAGAGCCCCTGACCAATTAGAAACAAAAATAAATAGAAACATAGTCCCAATAAAAGGAACCCAAGGGCGATATTCTTCTCCAATTTGAGTTTTGCTCACGTCTCGAATAAATTCAAGGACATATTCAAAGAAATTCTGACCGCCAGTCGGAATGGTTTGTGGATTCCGAACAGCTATAGCAGCTGAACCTAATAAGATAGCAATAACAACCCAAGAAGTTATAAGTACCTGGCCATGGATTTGGAACCCCCCTATTTGCCAATAGAAATGTTGGCCTACTTCCACACCGGATATATCGTAAAACCCCTTTAGTGTGTTGATTGAGTATGATAGAACATTCATATTGTCCTCTGACTGAAATATAACTTTAAAAGAAATTATTTTGATTCAAACATCTCTTATTTCTTTCTCGACTTGTGTACTTGAATTTTCTATTTAGGATACCTATTAA